ATCTTGTAAGAGATCCGCTACAGAACGAATACGTTTACTTTTCAAATGATTTATATCATCAAGGATACCCATTCCGAACTTCATTCCAATCAAATGATTCGCGGCTGCCAATATATCTCGCGGTAACAAAAATGTATTGTTCGGAGGTATATCAAGATTCAGTCTACGGTTCATATTTCGTCGACCAATTCTTCCTAATTCACACCTTTGTTGAAAAAATTTCTTTTGTAATTCCTTGCATAAGGATTCAGAAAATACCGGATCTCCGCCTACACAAGCAAATTGTTGATAAAACTCTAAAATGGCATTTTCCTTTGACTTAATTTTTTTTTTCTCCTTATCATTCAAGAAATACAAGAAAATTTCAGGGTAAAAAACATTCTCTAGAATTTCTCTTAAACTCGAGCCCATAGCTGATGATAGAACTAGAATAGATATTTTCTGTTTCCTACTAACACGAGCCCATATCCTTGCTTTTCTATCAATCTCTAATTCTAATCTTCCCCCCCAATCTGATATTATGGTGCCGGTATAGACCGAAATTCCGTTATGGTCCAATTCTGATCGGTAATAGATACCGGGACTTTGCAATATTTGATTGATCACAATTCTGTATATTCCATTTATTATAGAAGTTCCCAGGGAATTCATTAGAGGAATGTTTCCAATAAAAATAGTTTGTGCTTGCATATCCCTACAGGTTTTCCAAATTAATCCCGCGGATACATATAATTCAGAAGAATATGTGAGTGATTCATATACAGCGTCTCTTTCTTTTATTAAAGGTTCTACCAATTGATATGTTTGCACAAATAATTGAAATTCAAGTTCTTGATCTGTATCTTCAATTTTTGGAAACTTATAAAATTCTTCTGTTAAGCCCCGATCAATAAACCTACAAAACCCTTCAAATTGTATCTGATTAAATCCGGGTATTGTAGACATTTCCTCATTTCCAACCCCAAGCATTTTTTTTTTAACTTCCCTTTTATAGAATATAGAAAAACCCCATTTTTTGCTCATTCTTCATCAAATCATATGGATCAATATAGCAATGATGGAATTTCTTTTTTGTTTACTAAATAACATGAAATTTGACCTTTTTACCTATCGGAATTTGCACCAAATACAAACAGAAAGGGATCAATAAATTCCACTTAGATTTAGGGTGGAATATCAAAACAAAAAATGATTTCATTTCTACCATTATTATGATATTCATGATATTCCAACCCAATCGAATACTATAAATGTAAATGTATTCAGCATTTGATCTGTTCAATCAGATAATGAGATAAAGACATAATAATCGTAAAAAATAAAATAGAGAATTTTTTTTAGCACTTAACTTGTTCGTGGATTCAATTGTTCAAAAAATAATTCGCAGATAAGAGAGACATTTTTACTTACTCGAATTCATAGAATACGTGAGTGTAAAAATGTGTAAGTACAAAAAAGGGTCTTTTTTATTAAGCATGCACAGATATAATTACAGCTATCTATATATACCCCTTTTTTTTTTTTTTTTATTCTATTACAGCTTTATTCGGAACAGCACCAGCCAAGCTTTATCAAAATTTTTCTTTTATATAAAAAATAAAAATTGTAAAAAGTGAAGTATGATAATTTCGTGAAAATTACCTATAAACATGATATCCCGATAAGATACCTGATTAGATAATATCTGTGTAACAATTTCAATTAGGGGGTTTACATATACCTATAATAGCTCTTATAATTGAAATTGATACGGATTTCTTTTTTTTTTTTTTCGAAATCCGTATCAATTTCAGTTTACTTATATCATTAAGTAAACATAATGGAAACACAGTTTTAGATTGAAATTGAAGAATCGTTCATGAATTTACAATCAATAGTTAAGGGTTCAACTTTGTGTTAACTTTTTGGTTTTGTGACTGAAAACCATATTTCTTTTATTTTTCAATCAATAGAGGGGAGAATTGTGTTTTTAGATATTCGGGATTTTAAGATATTATACAATAAATCTCTTCAATTCCAAACAAAAAAGTAAATTTGATTTTAGGAAAGGGATTAAAGAAAACGGGATCCAAAATACAAGAAAAAAAGCATAAGGGGAATTTTTGTCATCTATTTTATATCGTTTTGGCGGCATGGCCGAGCGGTAAGGCGGGGGACTGCAAATCCTTTTTCCCCAGTTCAAATCCGGGTGTCGCCTGATAAACAAAAGAATCGAAATACCTTATTCTGTTTTGATAATTTGATAGGTTTTTCCAGCCGCAGCAAGCGGAGGAAAAATACTCGGGATACTTGCTTAATTCTAAGTATATGGGGGGTTCTGGTCTATAAAATGCTTTCAATTAAGGTTTAAGGAAAGATTATAGTCGTGAAAAAAACTGGTAAATTTTTATATGATAGCCCCTTAACACTACTAATGTAGTGTCTACCAGCTGAGTCTTGAATTAGATTGGATAGGGAAGAGAAAATCTAATTCAATTTTTAGTTGCGTAAAGAGCAGAAGAAACTTTGTATACATACTCATGAAAGTTTATGAGTACTCTGGCATTCAATCAATAGTAATTCGATTGAATGTATAATTAGTTTTTTTTATAATTTAAATAAACTTTTAATTTAGTTACTTTTACTTAGTTCTATTTATTATATAGAAATAGAATATATAAATCGAAAGTGAAAAATGAAATAAAGTACAAAAAGAAATTTTGACTTTTCGATAACCTCTAGTCCAGAACATAATAATACGTGGTTCATAGGGCAAATCGAAGATGGTAAGATTTATAGCAAATCAAAAATAAAAAGAAATAAAATAGGGGTATTCAATATATAATGATCTATCTTGATTCTATATATAGATATAGTTTTTTGACTTAATGAAAGGCCACAAAAGTAAAGAACGGGTCTTATTATTATGACATTTATTAACATTCCTTTGTTACTTCTGCTACTTCAAAGGCTGTTTATGCGTATTTTGCTTGTGCTTAATGTTTTACGATTATACTCTAAATATTATAATTAGAACAATAGTTCTATTTGTATTTGGAGTCTTTCATCAATGGTGTTGGATCAGAATCCCCTTTTGACTATCCGAGAGAAATTCTACTATTATTAGTGAACAATAATTGAATAATTCATTCATAGAGATCGAGGACAAAACTCACATGGATATAGTAAGTCTCGCTTGGGCTGCTTTAATGGTAGTCTTTACATTTTCCCTTTCACTCGTAGTATGGGGAAGAAGTGGACTCTAGAAGTACGAATAATTAAGTTTAGGAATCAAACTGGATCAATTTTTTTTATAGCTCATTCTGTGACCTAAATACTTTATTTTAAATTTCACTTTTTTTCCTTCATTGATTTGAATCTTTCTTTCAATGGATATCGGAATTCATATTAAAAAAAAATAATAATAAATCTAGGAAATAGAATCGGAAGAGTAAAAACTGTCTTTAGGGTTATTTAAGATTGATTGAAATCAACACAACTCAAATAGAAATTGATATATATGAAGATAATAGTGTTGATTGATAGATATTAAACTAACCTGTATCTTGATACAACAAACTTTATATAGTACAATATAAATTGTAGTATAGGATAGTATGGTAGAAAATTTTTTTTCTACCATACTATCTAGTATCTCATAGAATACTGATGAGTATAGGTCGATAATTTCATTTAAAACGCGAAATTTGAATCTTTTTATTTCTTCGCTGCAATCGAACTAAAAAGTCACAAGTTTCTTTTTTAATTAATCACTTTGACTTACTGTTTTTACGTATATTATAAGTAAAAAAGCAGTAGGGACTAGAATGAACAGTGCAGTAGCAATAAATGCGAGAATATTTACTTCCATAATTTTGTTATTTAATTTTTCTTTAATTCGCAATAACTCGGGATTTAATCCCATAGAGATGATAAATCTTTTGGCTGTAAATTTAATGGTCTGAATATTAATTACACTCGATGTAATCGAATCGGATCAATATCATGAATAAGAATATCTGACAAATTGATTCATCGTCAAGAATTGAATAGTATAAACACAGAAAAATCTTTTATCCATACCATAACGAATTCCAACGTAAATTCCTGAGACAATCAAAAAACCTTTAAATTTTCATTTTTCATTCTTTTTCATCCTTTCTTTTCTATAAACTAGTGCTTGCCTTGTACAATCATTTGATGAAGTATCATGAAAGCGCCCTACCGTTGGTTGTAAACAAACCCAAAAAAACAATAGAAAAAATGAAAAAATAAAAAGAATTCTTTTTTGGAAATGAAATTATACTTTTTGTATCCCCTTTCACACAAAAAAGAAAGGATGAACTCCTGTAGTTTTTTAGTGGATTTGAATCCAGCGGGACTGACGGGGCTCGAACCCGTAGCTTCCGCCTTGACAGGGCGGTGCTCTCACCAATTGAACTACAATCCCAAGGAAATAAGAGAATAAAATAAAGTGTACAGTATACATATTCGTATGATTTCACTCAAATGCTTTCGATATGGATATGTTCTTTAGCAAGAGCGGCATGGATTACTAATAATCATAATCTTTTCATTATTTCCAAATCAATTGGATAGTTAATCTTTCAAAGAAAAAGTTATTTTTTTATTTCCTCTTTTTCTTAGACTTTCTACTTTCGGATCTTAAGATATAAATCTAGATAACGAGCAAGACCAAAACTTGTCAGAAAAAAGAAATAGTAATATCGGTAAAGATAAGATATATCACTATCTGAATCTGAAAATTTTACGTTTTTTCTATTGAAATCGAGCATTTTTGAAGAACAACACGTGGGTTATATCATTTCATGGTGGATCGGCGAATTATTGGGCCGAGCTGGATTTGAACCAGCGTAGACATATTGCCAACGAATTTACAGTCCGCCCCCATTAACCACTCGGGCATCGACCCGGGAAAAATCAATCCAGGTTTAGTGATGATCCATGATCAACTTCCTTTCGTAGTACCCTACCCCCAGGGGAAGTCGAATCCCCGCTGC